ACCAGCAGAACTTTATCATCATCGGTCAAGTGAGGTTCGGCCTACTCTGAAACTCGCTTATTCCTCTCTAACACTTTCTTCTGTCTATTCCTTTTTAACAGTTAGTTACCGGCTTTGAATAATGCTACCAAACTCTGTTTGCTCAATGAAAAGTGAAGGTAGTCTACCCGCATCGTCAAAGAAGATATCATGATGCTACCTTTTGCGAATGACGACAGTACGGTGATTTCGGCTTTTCAAAAGGGTGACATTGTAGGTTAGATTCCTACTTGTTGAAGGTCTATAGTGATGTTATGTTAGAATGACAATTAAGTAGTTACAGTAGTCTGCCTATAGTCTCATTCATTGACGTAGATAACGAGATCACACTCTCGTTGACTACCTGCTTCTAGTGCGACAGAGAATGCAAGCAAACAGAGTCGCCGCTGTTAACTACCAGTGAAAACTTTTTTTAACCGCTCGTTGTCCCCTATGTTGACGAAAGGGGCAGAGAAGTTCAGGTAAAGCAAATCCATTGCTTGCCATTAACGATTCCTAACCACGTTCATTTGTTGTATGATCAATAGGGAAGGGGGGAGAACTGGTTAGTCAGGGAAAGGGCTCAGTGCAAGCCTCCCCTCTCTCTCAAAAAGCAAAAAGGGCAACGCCCTGTGAAATTGTACTAAAAGGGAGACAAATGCCCCTTTCGTGATCGACGCGCATTCCAGTGTCCAATGGTAAACATAATGGCAATGCATTGGACCGCTTCTCAATCTTTCCTTTCCGTCTTTCAGTAGCGGTATCCCTGCCCTGGCGGCTTGGGAAAGGAATCTGGACCGAATCTATGCATATAGTCAAGGCGTGCACGGAACGAGAGGCTCTCGTTCGAGCGCAGTGGTTGTTCGACCCCGTTTCAAGAGGATTCCCCTGCATGATCGGTAGGTCCGCTAGAAGTGCCTCAGCTAGTGAAGTAGTTTAGCCTCGCGCCAGCCTACTTACCAACCAAACTTGCGATCGCTCTATCTATAATGGCCGCAGAACTCGTTTAGGTGGCTGTTCGCCTTTGGATCTTCACTTCAATAGTTGTCTAAGATAGCAGCGGCGGTAGATTGGGGAATGCTAATCTCATGGAGGAATTCAAATCTTTCCAGGAAAGCCTCTTCTTTCTGGTCTACATCAAGTGGATTCTTCACTCGGACAAATCTAGAGATCGAATTCTGGAGAGAATTGATCGTATGCTAGTCAGTGAGGAGGCGCTGTCTTTTGTCAAGGTCAAACTGAAAGTGCATCCTAATTCGATATCAGACCACCGCCCCTTGGAAGGATTAATCAGTCTCCTATCCTTGGTCCTATCCTGTTCAGATTAGAACGGAACTGGTTGCTTGCACCCTTTAGTTTAGTATAGTAGTAGGAAAGGAGATTGTAAACCAGGAAAAAAAACCAAATCGACATCGAAGACAAGCTTAGTCTTCTAAAATCCAAACGGAAGGTATGGGTGAGGAGCAATCACATCAGTGAAGTCAGAGAAAAAGAAGAGTGGCAGTCGGATGAAATCAAAAAGAAAATCAAAAGCGGAGATACTTCTGATCAGACTATGGATAGAGAAAGAAGCGGAGTCTATCTATAAGCTACAAAGCCTCAAGAGATTAGAAGAGAGAATCAGACAAAAATCAAGGAGGGGAGTGAGAAAATATTACCCATTTTCGAAATCAAAAAAGAGGACGGTAACACTCTCCACTCCCAAGCTGAGATGAAATACTATGCTAAGCTAAGAGAGACTTCCAGGATCTGTTAACAGAGGAAGGCAACACTAGCAGGCAGGCACAGGACTCTATCTTGATGAATGTGAACTCCAAACTCCACTAGCCCTAATCTTAGTAGTAGGATAAGCTGCATATGATTTTTTTGAAAAACCAGAATAATAGGAAAAGGCCTTCAGCTCCGGGTTCCCAATCTTTTTCAAGAATTCTGGCGCCCCCTCGGACCAAGTCGAGGCCGATCTGCTAACTCACGTGGATAATATAAGGAAACCCGGTCAGATGAGGGGCCAATAGTACTTTCCTCACTTGAATTCCAAAAGAGGTCAGTCCCAACCGACTATCTAGATTCAGGCCAATTTCTTTTTGTAATAAACAAATCTCAGCCAAAAGGATTTAAAATAGAATCAAGAGAATCATGGACAGGCAAAGCTTGGTATGGGGCTCGCAGGAACAGGCCGCGTTCATTCGGGAGAAAAATCTTCGCTCCAGCTTAAAGAATCTGTCCACCCCCGTTATGACTTAGAGCATCTCTCCCAATTGAAAAAGGAGACAGAGAGACTGGTTCAACTTGACATGGCAAACGCCTATGATCGTTTGAACCACGCGTTCTTATTCATAACTCTCCTCAAATTTAGCTTCTCCCGAGAAATGGTAAACTTGATCAAAGCATGTATCAATGGGCCTTGGATTGCCCCGTCAACGGCACTTATCGACTCTAAGGCAGATTTCTTCAAGGCGAGTCGTGGACTCAGGCAAGGATGCCCCCTTTACAACGGCCCCCTACTTGTTCATTCTTATCGCAGATTCTATCAGCAAGTATCTGAACCAGGGTATAAGCCTAGGCCAATCAAGAGGTGTGAAACTCGCCCCAAATGTTCAAGCAATTAACCACGGCCGCTGAATAGAAAACTGCGCGGATAACAATCATGGAGGAAGCGAGCGAGTGTGTCGGGGTAGGGGCTAGGTTCTTTAGGCTATAAACCTTTTCTGTAAAGCGGTAAAAATCAATAAGAAAGAGCAAGGCAAGGTTTAATCCCGCAACTCAGAGGAAACTATAAGGTTCGGCAAGCTCATTTTTGACTCTAAGGAACCGATCCAGCACCTTTGAATCCCCATCCAAACTAAGGAGTTCGAGAAAAAAGACTGGGTGGAATAAGATTCGAAGAAAGATTCACTTATTGTTAAGATTAGATATGCCAACAGATAGATGGTTGTCCTTTGTAGAAAGGGTCAAGCTAATAAAATCGACTTGCCACACGCCAGTCTAAAGAGCTTCCCTGCTAGCGATTCCCAAAGGCCAGAAGAATGAAATAAGATGATCAGGAAATGACTCTGGGTGGGAAGTCAGGGCCACGTTTGGAACCCTGGTGAAATGGGAAGAAGTCATTCAACCGAGAGATGCAGGAGGTCTGCATATCAGGAATGGTTTCAGGGCAAGTCAAGCGCTTGCGGCCAAGCAGTACTGGAGACTAATTACGGTACAGAAGGGTCTTTGGAAGGAAATTCTACTCAGCAAATATTACCCTTCGATGAATCAGAAAGACATTGCAAATGGAGCTGGTCTCCGATTTGGAAGAATATAGCCAGAAGCAGAAATTGATTACCGGGGCGGGGACGAATTCGTGAAATTGCAAACCGCCTCGGAAGAGAACAGCATGACTGGCAGAGCAACTAACAGAAGTGGAAGAGAATAATATCTTAACGCTAGCAGAGTTCAGAACAAATGAAGCAAAATCAAAAACTGAAGCAGAGTGACTGCTCCCGATTCATCTTGACCCCCAACCCTTTTACAGTTCCAGAAGTGACAGAGATGCAGAGATCTTGGCGAGGCTCTTTACTTTACAGGGGGCGATCTGGAGGAAAAGGAATAAGAAAGAGGAGGAACGAACACCTACCCGGAAAACAAGATCATTGGCAATAGCAGCAAGGTGAAGGTCATTTCCTTCCTGCACGGCACCCAAACCCACACAGATCTGAATTGGCGCAGGATCTAGATCAAATAAGAACCTTACTGCTGAACAAGTGGATCGACCACTTTTATAAATTGAGTAAGGCGGAGAGGTCCCCTGTTCTTTCTGGAAGGCTTTATCAATTATGACGTACTAGGTTAGGTTGCCGAATGGGTCTCGGGTGGACTAGAGTAGAGAAGAGAAGGGTGGTCGTAGATCAGGATCTCCAAGGTGTGCATGAGCAAGGGGCATAGCCGAGTAAGGTGAGCATCAGAGGTGAACATACTACTGTAAAGAAAGTCAAGCAGGTCTTTTGAGTGAGGTGCCAAGGGGCGAAGGTTGAAGAATGATTCTAGCTCAGCTGGCATCAGGATTTCATTTCACACTAGCCCAAAGGCAAAGATAAAGAACCCTTAATCAAACTAAAGCGCTAACACCCTATCTATAGTATAGTATAGTAAGGGGCCTTTTTCATTTTCATTTAATAAGGCTCACGTAGGGGCACGTTAGCGCTTTACTAATAACATAGAAAGGGGCAAGCTAAAACAAAACCTACTCCTAACAAGTTGCTAAGTTCGGCTTTCGGGGCTACCTACTTTAGGGCTTATGTAATATATAAAGAAGAGCCCTCTTAGGGCCTTTTTGTTTAAGGGCTGCTCGCCTTTTGAATAGAAGGAAGTGGGATAGCAGAGGTGATTTCGGTAAACCGATGCATGAGCTGAGGCCCCCATGTCCCGCCGACCCTCCGAAAAAGTCAGGTCGTAAAACGGCTCATAGGGAGTCAGAAGCAAGCAGAGTCAAAGGCGGGTCAAACTCACATAAGCGGAGGGGGAGACACATTCATGAAAAGCGAGAAGCCGTAAAGCTTTACTAATAGGGGGGGGGACTGACCAACTATGAATAGATCTTACTTACGGGTAAGAGTAGGAACATCTATTAGTCCGTATCGTCGGTCTACTTGTTACAAAAGGCGAACATCCCCATTCCAAAACATTCACATAGGTTCTCGGCAGGCATCGAAAAGGGGACGAAAAGAGTCTATTTACCTTTTCAATATTCCGGAATGTATCATGGCTCTATCTATTCATCTTTCAAAAAAAAGAGTTCTGCATCTCTCCGGGGCTGGGGGAACAAATAGGCGTGGGGAAGAGGGAGAGAGGGGGCTACGAGCCCTCTCCCGTTGTTGTTCCCGGACTACCCATCCCTTCCTTCCCCTTCGCCTGGACCGGTGAGATCATCTTTCTCGAACGAAGTGAAGTGATAGGAAGAGAAGACTGCTGGCGGGAGATCTCTATTCATTAAACCCCCTTGT